GTCTCTATGTAAGAGCATAATAAAGGCAATTTTGGTTTTTTATTTTAACTAATCTTCATTGCAGATATTTTTCTCAACACATTTACATTCATATTGACAACAGTGTATCAAATAAATATAATTCGATCTGGGCAATTAGATCTTAGTTTCGGATCTATTTATCTCTTTATTTTAGTCTTTCAGTTTTTTTAAGTTTTATATATATATTTTATATCTTTGTACAAAATATAAAAATTTTGAAATATATATATATAAAATAATATATATATAATTTATAATAATAAAGTTTATAATAATAAAGAATAAAATAGAAAATTTAGAAAATAAAAGCAAGCAAATAACTTATAAAATAAAATATAGAAAATAAAGCAAATCCAGTATAGTATATTAAGAAATATGATATACATATATATTTCATCCATAAGAAATTTGTAAATCATATAAATTTGACTTTATCTTTCTTTTTTTTATTTAATTTGTTATTAAATTTTTTAATGATGATTCTATTTTTTTATGATAATTATATCTACATAACGTAATTTTTTGGGGGGTTGCTAACTCAATGGTAGAGTACTCGGCTTTTAAGTGCGGCTAACGTCTTTTACGCATTTGTATGAAGAAATAAATTCGTCCATACCTTGGTATAGTTTGTAAGACCACGACTGATCCTGCTGAAAGGAATGAATGGAAAAAATAGCATGTCGTATTAATGGAGAATTCTGCTAAATTTTTTTGGATCGGTTCCAAACCTTGTTTGAATTCTTGGTACGGAATATAGAACGAAAAAAAAAATTATAATATTTCTATTATTAAAGTGGGTCTGAGTTAATAAATGGATAGAGTTATATGGCTCTAATTATCGGGAAACAAAAAAGCAACGAGCTCCCGTTCTTAATTTGAACGATTTTCCGATCTAATTGGATGTTAAAAAGAAATTAGTGCCCGCGCGGAAAGGCTTTTCCATGAATGGATTTTCCATTTTTTTAATAAATCCTAACTATATTGTCATTCTCCACTGTAAGGGGAATTAGATGTGTAGAAGAAAGAGTATATTGATAAATAACTTTTTTTCCAAAATCAAAAGAGCGATTGGCGTGAAAAAATAAAGGATTTCTAACCATCTTCTTATCCTATAATGAACATAAATCGATTCGATGGAACAAAGAGAAAATAGAGAATCCGTTGATCAATTTGCCAATTTCTGAAGTATCTATTCTTTTCTTATTATACTTTTTTGTTTTTACTGTATCGCACTATGTATTATTGAATAACCCCCAAAATCTCCTATCTTTGCTTCAATTAAATTGAATTTCAAATGAAAATAGAGAAATACAAAAGATATTTCGAACTAGATCGGTCTCGAAAAAATGACTTCCTATACCCACTTATCTTTCGGGAGTATATTTATACATTTGTTCGTGATCGTGGTTTAAATAGATCTAGTTTGTTGGAAAATAGGGGTTATGACATTAAATCTAAATCAAGTTTATTAGTTGTAAAACATTTAATTACTCGAACATATAAACAGAATCATTTGATTTTTTCTGTTAATGATTCAAACCAAAATCTACTTTTTAGGTACAACAAAGATTTGCATTCTCAAATGCTATCGGGGGGGATTGCAGTCATTGTAGAAATTCCATTTTCCCGACGATTAGTATCCCTTTTAGAAAGGTCAGAAATAGTAAAATCTCATAATTTACAATCACTTCATTCAATATTTCCTTTTTTAGAGAGTAAGTTTCCACATTTAAATTATGTGTCAGATGTACTAATACCTTACCCTATCCATCTAGAAAAATTGGTTCAAACACTTCGTTACTGGGTGAGAGATCCCTCCTCTTTACATTTATTACGACTCTTTCTTCATGAGTATTGGAATTTGAACAGTTTTATTATTTCAAAGAAATCTATTTCCATTTTTGCAAAGGACAATCCAAGATTATTCTTGTTCTTATATAATTTTCATGTATATGAATACGAATCTATTCTCTTCTTTCTTCGTAACCAATCTTTTCATTTACAATCAACATTTTTTCGAGTCCTTTTTGAACGAATATATTTCTATGAAAAAATAGAAGATTTTGCTGAAAGCTTTACTAACGATTTTCGGGCAACCCTATGCTTGGTTAAGGATTCTTTCATACATTATTTTCGATATGAAGGAAAATCTATTCTGGCTTCAAAAGATAGGCTTTTTCCGATGAAAAAGTGGAAATATTATTTTGTCAATGTATGTCAATGTCATTTTGATGTGGGGTTTCACCCGGAAAAGATCTATATAAATTCATTATCCAAGCATTCCCTCTCCCTTTTGGGTTATCTTTCAAGTGTATGTCTAAACCCCTTAGTGGTACGGAGTCAAATGCTCGAAAATTCGTTGATAATAGATAATACCATAAATAAACTTGATACAATTGTTCCAATTCTTCCTTTAGTTGAATCGTTGTCAAAAATGAAATTTTGTAATGCAATAGGACATCCCATTAGTAAACCGACT